TATGGGTAATCAATTATAAAACTAGAATTCGGAAATTCTTTTGCCGTTTTAGATCTCTCAGCCCCTTACCCCGGAGATTGATTAAAAATAAATAAATCATTCGCTGAATTTTTCTATTTGATTCTATAGTGTATATCCGGTGTGTACACAACCCAAAATGGACGGTTATTCTATTTTCATCATAGAATGATTATTCGATTCTTTTTCCTTGTTTTGTTTGATCATAATTCAATCAATCTTTTTTTGAATTAGCTTAATCTCTAGGACAAATTCTTTGATTCTTCAATTTCGCTGGAATCGGACTAGTTCCCTTCATTCGTATACTACTACATTTGTATGAAATCAAACCGGAGTCAAATATTTCTGATTATTGATTCATGTCCAAAAGAAAGAATTTGAGTAAAAGATCATATCTTTTTTTTTTATTTAATGAGTTTATTTAATGAGTCTGTTTTTATGTTATTTCGTACTGTGCAATTCCTCTGTTTGTGGGATCGTTTTCTCACGAGAGGTAATCAAAAGAATTATAGAATGGATTGCTATCTATGCCTAGATCGAGGATAAATGGAAATTTTATTGATAAGACCTTTTCAATTGTAGCCAATATCTTATTACGAATAATTCCGACAACTTCCGTAGAAAAAGAGGCATTTACCTATTACAGAGATGGTGCGATTTGATTATTATTTTCTTTTACTTATTTTTTCTATTTTATTTACCGCCTTCAGTCTTAGAAGAAAGACACCAGATTCGGGATATAAAATAAAAGAAAGTTTTTGAAAAAAATCTACGCTTTTTGAAGGTGAAGTTTGTAAAAAAAAAAAACAATTCCTTCTGTCGTGTATCCCCGATTAATGCAGCCTCAGATGCTTCAAGTATTGATTCTAGTATTGAGCGAAAGGTTACACCTATGGATTATGTATTGCAGGTCAACCCTGCTCCATTAGTACCAATAGGCGGCATAGAGGAAGAAGCACTACGCCTAGGAATCAACAACACAAAAACTTTGTTATAAATTATCTGCTTTCCTTTCCTTATCGAGATCGGAACTAAGAAGAATGGTTGGGCAAACAAACATCCATCTCGTTTGTATTTTTGATACCCGTATAACCATCGAAGACTGTTGAAGTGACGAATTCCTAGAAATTAAGGGGCGTGAGGGACAAAGAAATTGTTGAAGTTAGCGTTTTTTTTTTTATCTAGTATCAATACGTTTGATGTTAAGAAAAGATCTTTTGCAGGAAGGTTGGCTAGAGATTTCTTGTAAAAACACTAGCCCCGTTCAGTCAATAAGGAGAATATTTCAATCTTTTTTGATTCCATGTCTTATTCTCATTATGCACATAAGGGAGGAGCCGTATGAGGTGAAAATCTCACGTACGGTTCTGGAACGGAGATTCTTTGAATCGAACGACGACCGTAACGGATGTCAGCTCAATCCGAAGGAAATTATGCCGAAGCTTTACAGAATTATTATGAAGCTATGCGACTAGAAATTGATCCCTATGATCGAAGCTATATACTCTATAACATAGGCCTTATCCACACAAGTAACGGCGAACATACGAAAGCCTTGGAATATTATTTTCGGGCACTAGAACGAAACCCGTTTTTACCACAAGCTTTTAATAATATGGCTGTGATCTGTCATTACGTGCGACTATCTCCACTATAGAAATAAAAAAGCAAAGAGAAAAAAGTGAATCCGCTATAAATACTAGAAAAAATTACTATAAAAAAAAGGCTTTCTACATATGCATCGTCAAAAAAACGATTTTTATCAGCTGTAGCAAAGAAAGGAACTTCATAGAAGTCGAAGTATGAAGAAATAGATATGCCTAGATACTTTATTCTATGGATAAAGGATCTAATTGATAGAGAAAGCACCGTAAAGATCAATTAGTGAGGTTTTGGGCCGATCCAATAAGAACTGCTTACTTACTTATCTTATGCTATAAGATAAAAGTTAGGAATCAACTTATGTAATAACGTTGATCCCCTAAGGGATTGAGCAGCGGTGTAGCATCAGATCCCAAAGATAGTAAGTCTTTTTTTCTTTATTAGATTATGAAGATATGAAGAAAAGTCTTTTTCGAAAATTCTATATTTATTTATCTATGAAACCGAGATAGTTAACTTTCAAAAAATTCTAGCGAGAGTGGAATGGAAATACTTATGCTTTATTCTTTTGAAGGTGGGAGAAAAGATAAAACTAAAAAAAAATATCAATATTCAAGTTTGAAACTCATGTAATTAAACTCTTTTAGTTAACCAGAGAAAAAAATGGGATAGATCTATGAGCAATCTCATTCAATTAGATAAGGTAAATTAAAAAAAAAAATGGGACACCACGATAATTGAATGCTGAGCCGTATGAGGTAGGAAACTCTCAAGTACGGTTCTAAGGGAAGGAATTGAACCACCTATTCCGACCGGGGAGAACAGGCCATTCGACAGGGCGATTCTGAAATTGCGGAGGCTTGGTTCGATCAAGCCGCTG